TTCGTAGCAGAAGTCTTTACGGGTTCTCCGGGAAAATATGTTGGTTTAGCAGAAACAATTAGAGGCTTTCAATTAATCCTTTCCGGAGAATTAGATGGTCTTCCCGAACAGGCCTTTTATTTGGTAGGTAACATCGATGAAGCTACGGCGAAGGCTATCAACTTAGAAACGGAGAGCAATTTGAAGAAATGACCTTAAATCTTTGTGTACTGACCCCTAATCGAATTGTTTGGGATTCCGAAGTGAAAGAAATCATTTTATCTACTAATAGTGGACAAATTGGCGTATTACCAAATCACGCTCCTATTGCCACAGCAGTAGATATAGGTATTTTGAGAATACGCCTTAACGACCAATGGCTAACGATGGCTCTGATGGGCGGTTTTGCTAGAATAGGTAATAATGAAATCACTGTTTTAGTAAATGATGCAGAGAAAAGTAGTGACATCGATCCACAAGAAGCTCAGCAAACTCTTGAAATAGCGGAAGATGCTTTGAGAAAAGCTGAAGGAAAGAGACAAACAATTGAGGCAAATCTAGCTCTACGACGGGCTAGGACACGAGTAGAGGCTATCAACGCCATTTCATAACCAGTCGGTGTGTCCGAATAATCATCAATTTATACACCCTATATTTGGTTGTTTTGTTTGACTTGATTCTGTCGATTAAATACAATCAAGCGGAATCATATTTTTATGATCACATTTTTATGCAACGAAAAATAAATAGAAAAGATACAAAAAAAGATTACTAAAATAAAATGGGTATAAAAACTTATTAGATACCATTGACCGCGGTATCTAATAAGTTCTACCTACTATTGGATTTGAACCAATGACTCCCGCCGTATGAAAGCAATACTCTAACCGCTGAGTTAAGTAGGTCATTTATCTTCACAAAGAAAACCAAAAGGGACTCCTCCCGTCGATGGATTATAAAGATCATATTACTTAGAAGCAATACCGATCAATATGATCTTGGATCATGGAATAGTCATCTTGACACGAAATTATCTACATAATAAAATATGTATTACAAGCACTAAGGGCTGTAGCTCAGTTGGTAGAGCACCTCGTTTACACGCGCGCCGATGTTTTTCAGGGGAGTGCATCATGCAATCAAAAAAATTGATCTTATTGATAAATCGATGTCTTACTCGATAACTTTGAGGGAAGAAGAGAACAATAGCCTGACAAGGGTTCGGTCCGATTTAGGTGCCCAGTTAGGTGCCAAACAGACCCCACCGTTGATTTGATATATTGATAAGGTGAATACCTAGTCTATTCAATGCTAGGCTGAGTATCAGGGCCTCAAAAAAACCTCTTTTCGTCCTATGAACTTTAAGGTGTATGAAGTTTCATATTTGATTTTTAAGTAGAGCGATAGAGACTTCATTTCACTTAAGTTAATCTAGTAAGTTAATCTAGGCCAGAGGCAAACCTACGTCAAGATAACCCCCCTTGAAAAACTTTGGTAGTGTTCCTGAATCTGAATCAACATAATGACTCAGAGCACATGGAGCCATCTTCTTATTTTTCTGTCAAAAATAAAAATGGCGGACTAGCTGATATTTCTATCAGTTAATGAAAGAGCCCAATGCACAAAAAATGCATGTTGGGTCTTTGAAACAGTTCATATCATTTTGATAATAATCAGTTTGATCTGTTTTACCGAGAAGGTCTACGGTTCGAGTCCGTATAGCCCTAGAGCCCTATACATACAATTCAAACAATTCACGAATAAATAATCGAATACAAAAAATTGTATCTTTTTTTATTTGATTTTCCTCGTTATTGTTTTAACTGACTGATTGCTTCATCAAAAGACAATCATTCCTATAAGCCCATTCATTGGGAAAGCAAAAACACATTTCATTTCAATGGACCCAATTGATCTTTTTCTAGTTGTGGATAAAAAAACCAACTTTTTCTCATTACTCTTCGTAGTAAAATTCCATATGGAATTTTCCTCTTTTCCTGTCGAAATCAACGAGTTAATTATACTACCCTTCTTTGGTATATCCAATTCTAGTGAATTTTGTATCATAACACGAGTATAGTTAAAAACTCCAACCTAACCCAACCCCGATTTTGTGCACAAGATCAAGTTTGAAAAAACTAATATCTTTGCTAATGCTAAGTTTCATTGTAAACATTGTCAACAACGTAAAATAGGCTTAGTATACCTTACTTAGACCCAGTCTTCTCTTTCGATAGAAAATCCTCCATTGGGATTGGATTCTAATAAAAGTAATATACCAAGACCCTCGACCCTTCTATTCTAAAGAAAATTCCTCTACATTCTCTTACATCTGACTACTTGTGACTACTTGTTCTATTCTAAACCACTAATAAAAAAGAGACAAAAGGACATATTCATAAAAAAGGGAAATTAAATCTATTCTATAAAGATAATCAAATAGAAAGGATAAAAAAAATTAATTTCAACTTCGACCAATTTATAATAACTAATAAATAGAATAAAAAAAAAAAAAAAAAAA